TTAAAAATAAGCTAAATAAAGCTTTTGGGTTCATACCCCAAATATAAAGGAAACCCCTTTTTTTTAAAAATAAAGTGCCTGATTAAAAGGATTATTCTGATAGGATAAATTATGTAATTTTTTACCTTTATTATATTTTATAGAATCAAACTATACCTAATAATTTCAAAAATTATCGTGCATCATACACTAAAATATAATTACTATAATACGGATAAACCCCATAAAAGAATTTATTTCTTATTTTTAATTTTAAACACCAATAATTCCAATAAAATATTTTTTTTATTTATTTTATTTTTTAGAACAATAATTTCAATTTCAAGTAATTCTTGACTAGGTTGTTGAATTGGATTAGAAATTAATTTACTAAGTTTTATCCCCCTAATATCCTCCCCCCTAAACTTACTAAATTCAGAAGCCTCCTTAAAATATTTTCTAACCCAATCTATTGCATCAATTAATTTTTTATTTATTATCTTACTTAATTTCCTCATAGCTAAAAATTTTATCTTTGATACCCCCATATCAATTTTAATTAATTCAGCTTTATTGATGAAAATAGGATCCGCCCCCTTTCATTTTTGATTCCCTAATATCATAGAAGGTCTATCTTGATTTAATAATTTTATTTTAATGACCTGACAAAAAATTTCCCCTATAATTTTACTCTCTTATTGTATAAATTTTAATTACCTAATTTTTATTATAATTTTTAATGTATTAGTTGGAACTATTGGTAGTTTTAATCAATCCTCCTTACGAAAACTTATAGCTTTTTCATCGATTAACAATTTAGGTTGAATAATTGCTACCTTACTAATTAGAGAAAATTTATGATTAACCTATTTTTTATTTTACTCAATATTTTTATTTATCTCCTGTTTTATTTTCTATTCCACCAATATTTTTTATATTAATCAATTATTTAATTTTAATTTTAATTATTTTATTAAATTTACAATTATATTAAATTTTCTTTCTTTAGGAGGATTACCCCCCTTCCTCGGATTCTTCCCTAAATGATTAGTTATTAATCACTTAATTTTAGATAAATTTTTTATTACAACCCTTATTTTTATCCTGACAAGTTTGATTATACTATTTATTTACATCCGAATTATTTATTCTTCCTTCATATTTTATGCTATTAAATTAAAATGATTTAAATTATTTTTAAAAAATAGCTTAATTATTTTAATTTATTTTACAAATATAATTTCACTATTAGGAATAATTTTAAGAACTTTATTTTTTTTTTAGTATTAAGGTTTTAAGTTAAATTAAAACTAATAGTCTTCAAAATTGTATATAAAGAAATTCTTTAAGCCTTAGTAATAATTATATTACACCTTAAAATTTGCAATTTTAAATCATACTTGAATATAAAACCTAATAAAAGAGATTTATCTCGTTAATAAATTTACAATTTACCGCCTATACCTCAGCCATTTTATTGCGAAAATGATTTTTTTCTACTAACCATAAGGATATTGGTACTTTATATTTCATTTTTGGCATCTGAGCTGGTATAATCGGAACCTCTTTAAGATTACTAATTCGTACGGAATTAGGAACCCCTGGATCTTTAATCGGAGATGATCAAATTTATAATACTATTGTTACAGCTCATGCTTTTATTATAATTTTCTTTATAGTAATACCAATTATAATTGGAGGATTTGGAAATTGACTAATCCCTTTAATGTTAGGAGCCCCTGATATAGCCTTCCCCCGAATAAATAATATAAGTTTTTGACTTCTACCCCCCTCATTAATTTTATTAATTTCGAGTAGAGTTGTCGAAAATGGAGCAGGAACAGGATGAACAGTTTACCCCCCTTTATCTTCTAATATCTCTCACGGAGGTTCATCAGTAGATTTGGCTATTTTTTCTTTACATTTAGCGGGTATTTCTTCAATTTTAGGAGCAATTAACTTTATCACTACAATTATTAATATACGGATTAATAATTTATCTTTTGACCAAATACCTTTATTTGTCTGAGCCGTAGGTATTACAGCCCTTTTACTTCTCTTATCCCTACCTGTATTAGCCGGAGCTATTACTATACTTTTAACAGATCGAAATCTTAATACTTCCTTTTTTGACCCTGCTGGAGGGGGAGACCCAATTCTGTACCAACATTTATTCTGATTTTTTGGACACCCTGAAGTTTATATTTTAATTTTACCCGGATTTGGAATAATTTCACATATTATTTCTCAAGAAAGAGGGAAAAAGGAAACCTTTGGAGTATTAGGAATAATTTACGCAATAATAGCTATTGGATTACTTGGATTCATTGTGTGAGCTCACCATATATTTACAGTAGGAATAGACATTGATACCCGAGCCTACTTTACATCTGCTACTATAATTATTGCTGTTCCAACAGGAATTAAAATTTTTAGTTGATTAGCAACCTTACACGGGACTCAAATTAATTACAGACCTTCTATATTATGAGGATTAGGATTCATTTTCTTATTTACTATTGGGGGACTAACTGGGGTTATTCTAGCAAATTCTTCAATTGATATTACATTACATGATACTTATTATGTAGTAGCTCATTTTCATTATGTATTATCTATAGGAGCAGTATTCGCTATTTTCGGTGGATTTATTCATTGATACTCCTTATTTACAGGATTAACACTTAACCCATACTTATTAAAAATCCAATTTATTTCCATATTTATTGGGGTTAACTTAACATTTTTCCCACAACATTTTTTAGGTCTTGCAGGGATACCCCGACGATACTCAGATTACCCAGATAACTTTTTATCCTGAAATATTATTTCTTCATTCGGATCTTATATTTCTTTATTCTCAATAATTTTAATAATTATTATTGTATGAGAATCAATAATTAACCAACGAATTATTTTATTTTCTTTAAATATACCATCTTCTATTGAATGATACCAAAATTTACCTCCTGCAGAACATTCCTATAATGAATTGCCTATTTTAAGTAATTTCTAATATGACAGATTATATGTAATGGATTTAAACCCCATTTATAAAGGCTTCTCCTTTTTTTAGAAATGGCAACTTGATCAAATTTTAATTATCAAAATGGAGCCTCTCCTTTAATAGAACAAATTATTTTCTTCCATGACCATACATTAATTATTTTAATTATAATTTTAATCTTAGTAGCTTATTTAATAATTAGACTATTTTTTAATAGATATATTAATCGATTCCTATTAGAAGGGCAAATAATTGAATTAATCTGAACCATTTTACCTGCTGTTACTTTAATTTTTATCGCATTACCTTCTCTTCGTCTATTATACCTTCTTGATGAACTTAATAGTCCAATTGTAACCTTAAAATCAATTGGGCATCAATGGTACTGAAGTTATGAATACTCTGATTTTACTGACATTGAATTTGATTCTTACATAATTCAATCTAGTGAAAATTTAAATAATTTTCGACTCCTTGATGTAGACAACCGAATTATCTTACCAATAAACAACCAAATTCGAATTATAGTTACTGCTACTGATGTAATTCACTCTTGAGCAATCCCATCCTTAGGAGTGAAAATTGATGCCAACCCAGGACGCTTAAATCAAACTAGATTTTTTATTAATAAACCAGGTATTTTTTATGGTCAATGTTCTGAAATTTGTGGAGCTAATCACAGATTTATACCTATTGTTGTAGAAAGTGTCCCAATTAAGAACTTTATTAATTGAATTAATAATTATTCATTAGATGACTGAAAGCAAGTACTGGTCTCTTAAACCATTTTATAGTAAATTAGCAATTACTTCTAATGAAAGAATTAGTTAATAAATAACATAAATATGTCAAATTTAAATTATTACTTAAGTAATATTCTTTTATTCCTCAAATAATACCTATTAATTGAATACTCTCTTTTTTCCTTTTTATTTTAATTTTTATTACTTTTATAATCATAAATTACTTTGTTTATAATTATAAAATTAATATAAATAATAAAAATATTAACTTCCTTAAAAATAAAAAAATTTCTTGAAAATGATAAATAATTTATTTTCAATTTTTGATCCTTCTACAAATTTATTTAACCTCTCTTTAAACTGATTAAGAACTTTTATTGGAATTTTAATTATCCCTTTATCATTCTGATTAATCCCAAATCGTCATTCTATCCTATGAAACTTCATCTCAAACAAACTTAATAATGAATTTAAAACTTTATTAGGACCTAATGGATTAAGAGGATCAACTTTTATTTTTATTTCCCTATTTTTTTTTATTTTATTTAATAATTTCTTAGGACTATTCCCATATATTTTTACTAGTACTAGCCACTTAAATATTTCTTTAACTATCTCACTAACATTATGACTAAGATTTATAATTTATGGATGAATTTATAATACTCAAAACATATTCATTCATATAATCCCTCAAGGAACACCAACAATCCTTATGCCTTTTATAGTATTAATTGAAACAATTAGTAATATTATTCGTCCAGGTACATTAGCAGTTCGCTTAACAGCCAATATAATCGCAGGGCATTTACTCTTAACCTTACTAAGTAGAACTGGAATTAATATGCCAAATTATTTAATTATTTTATTAGTCATTATTCAAATTTTATTACTAATTCTTGAATCTGCTGTTGCAATTATTCAAGCTTATGTAATTTCTGTTTTAAGCACACTTTATTCTAGTGAAGTAAACTAATGACTGACCACCACAACCATCCATATCATTTAGTCGACTTTAGCCCCTGACCTTTAACGGGAGCTATAGGAGTAATAACCTTAGTTACAGGATTAGTGAAATGATTCCACAATTTTAGCATAAATTTATTAATTATCGGATATATTATTGTTTTGTTAACTATGTATCAATGATGACGAGATATTTGTCGGGAAGGAACTTTTCAAGGTAAACATACTACATTAGTCTCTAATGGACTTCGATGAGGAATAATTTTATTTATTGTCTCAGAAATTTTTTTTTTTATTTCATTTTTCTGAGCTTTTTTCCATAGTAGCCTCTCCCCAAATATTGAAATTGGCTCAATATGACCTCCATTAGATGTTGTAGTATTTAACCCCTTCCAAATTCCCCTCCTTAATACAATTATCTTAATTACCTCAGGAATTACAGTGACTTGGGCTCATCACGCTATTATAGAAAATAATTTTACCCAAGCAACTCAAAGCTTATTCATAACAGTATTTTTAGGGATTTATTTCACTATCCTTCAAGCCTATGAGTACCTAGAAGCTCCTTTTACCATCGCTGATAGAATTTACGGATCATCTTTTTTTATAGCCACAGGATTCCATGGATTACATGTCATTATTGGAACAATTTTCTTACTAACTTGTCTTACTCGATTAATTAATAATCACTTTTCCAATTCCCATCACTTTGGATTCGAAGCTGCAGCATGATACTGACACTTTGTCGATGTAGTTTGATTATTCCTTTATGTTTCAATCTATTGATGAGGAAACTAATTATTTATATAATATATTTAGTATATTTGATTTCCATTCAAAAAGTTTAATAATTTTAATATAAATAATTTCTGTAATAACAATTTTAATAATAATTTTTATTTTTATTTCTAATATTTTTATATTAATTTCTATATTAATTTCAAAAAAATCATTCCTTGACCGTGAAAAATGTTCCCCATTTGAATGCGGGTTTGACCCTGAAACTATTGCCCGAGTCCCTTTTTCCCTACATTTTTTCTTAATTACAATAATTTTCTTAATTTTTGATGTCGAAATTGCCCTAATTTTCCCTGTTATTGCAACATTTAAAATAGTAAATTTTTTTACATGATTTAAAATTAGCTTTTTTTTTATCTGTATTTTACTAATTGGACTTTATCATGAGTGAAACCAAAATATACTAATCTGGTCAAACTAAATTTAGGATTATAATTTAAACAAAATATTTGATTTGCATTCAAAAAATATTGAGATTCAATTTATCTTAAATATGAAGCAATCCCTGCATTTAATTTCGACTTAAAAGAGAGAGTTAGCTACTCCTTATTTTAAGGGTTAATTGAAACCAAAATAGAGGTATATCACTGTTAATGATAAAATTGAATACTAATTCCAATTAAGAAATATATTATAATTAAGCTGCTAACTTAATTTTTAGTGATTCAATTCATTAATATTTCTTATTTATATAGTTTACATAAAACATTACATTTTCATTGTAAAAATAAAATATTTATTTTTATAAATATTATTTAAAGATTTATATAATCACCCTAATATCTTCAATATTATACTCTAAGTATTAAGCTATTTAAATTAAATTATAATCATTATAATTATAAATAATACTCATAAAATAAATCTAAATAAATAAATCTTAAAATTATTTATTTGATAAATATAATAAACAACTGAATTATATTTAATAATATTATAAACCCCCTCCCCACTACAATATTCTCTTCAACCTAAATCAATATTTTTAAATAATTTTTGTCTATAATTTAAAAAAAAATAATTTAAACCATATGTTGACAAACTAGGTAAAAATCACATTATAACAAAAAAATATCTCAAATTATAAGTTAATATAAACTTATTTAAAGAATAAATATTTATTATACTAATAAAATAGCCTATAAGTGCCCCTATGATAGAAACATAAATAACTATTATTTTTAAAGAAAAAGGTAAATAAATTATATAAGGGTAATAAAAAATTATTCAACTTAAAAATCTCCCAGAAATTAAACTTATAAATAATAAAGTTATTATTCTTTTTAATATCACATAATCTTCATCATACAAATTATAAATAACAACTAAATTAAAATCATTAATTATTAAATATATCAATAACCGAATAGTATAAAATATAGTTAAACCAGTTGAAAAATAATATAAATAAAAAATTATCAAATTTAAATTTCTCATACTTACCATTTCTAAAATTATATCCTTAGAATAAAATCCTGCTAAAAAAGGAATCCCACATAAAGCTAAATTTGAAATATTTATACATAAAGAAGTTAAAGGAATGTATAATCTAATCCCCCCTATGCCTCGAATATCTTGACTATCATTTATCATATGAATAATAACCCCAGCACATATAAATAATAAAGCTTTAAATATAGCATGAGTTAATAAATGAAAAAAAGCTAAATCATAAAACCCTATTCTTAAAATTCTTATTATTAGCCCTAATTGTCTTAATGTAGATAAAGCAATAATTTTCTTCAAATCAAATTCATAATTAGCTCTAATTCCAGCTATTATCATTGTCAATCCTGAAACTAATAACAACCCCTTTAAAAAAAATAAATCAACTAATAAATTATTAAATCGAATCAATAAATAAACTCCAGCCGTCACCAAAGTTGAAGAATGAACTAAAGCAGAAACAGGAGTAGGAGCTGCCATAGCCGCAGGTAACCAAGATCTAAAAGGAATTTGAGCTCTCTTAGTTATAGCCGCAATAATTACTAATAGCCCAATAATTTTTATTGAAAAATCCCCCCCTATAAAATTTAAATAAAAAATATAATTTCAACTCCCATAATTTATTATTCAAGAAATTAAAATTAAAATTATAACATCCCCAATTCGATTAGACAAAGCTGTTAATATCCCAGCATTATAAGACTTTACATTTTGATAATAAATCACTAAACAATAAGAAACTAACCCCAATCCATCTCAACCTAATAAAATTCTAATCATATTAGGACTAATAATAAGTAATATCATAGAAAATACAAATATCAAAACTAAATAAATAAAACGATTTAAATTTAATTCAGATCTTATATATCTTTTTCTATAATAAATAACAGAAGAAGAAATCAAAGAAACAAATATTATAAATAATAATGATATTCAATCTAGTAAAATAGTTATTACTACTCTTATTGAGTTAAAAGAAATAATCTCCCACTCTAAAAATAATACTATATTTTTCATAATAAAATAAATTGTAAAAAAAAAATTAATTAACATAAAAAAAAATAAAAAAAAAAATCTAATAAAACAAACTGAATACTTTTTAATAATTAAAAATGAATTCATCCATATTTTTGACTCCACAAATCAATGTTTTAATTAAACTATTCTAATAAAATCAAATCATTCTATAATCAATTTTTAAAACTAAAATATTTATAGGTAGCCAATGCAATGCTAATATTAAATACTCCCGTGATACTCCACTATAAAATCTGTAAATTCTTGAGTTATACCCTCCATGTTGTGTATAAGAGTATAAATATAATCTATACCCAGCTCTAAAAAAAGAAATTATCATTAATAAAATTATTCTTAATCATGACCAACTTATTAATCTGTTAATTAAACTAATTTCCCCCATTAAATTAAGAGAAGGAGGGGCTGCCATATTAGAAGATATTATTAAAAATCACCATAATCTTATAGTAGGTATAAAATTTATTATCCCCTTATTTAAAAATAAACTTCGACTATTTATACGCTCATAATTAATATTTGATAAGCAAAATATCCCAGATGAGCATAATCCATGACCAATTATTAAAATATAAGCCCCTAAGTACCCTCAATAATTTATTGTTATAATCCCCCCAATAACAATTCTTATATGAGCTACTGAAGAATAGGCAATTAAAGATTTTATGTCAATCTGACAAAAACACTTTAAACTAATATAAAACCCCCCAATTAAACTAATTACTACTCAAATATAACCTAAAGAAAAATTAATTTTTTGTAAAATTACCATAACCCGTAAAAGCCCATAGCCTCCTAATTTTAATATAATAGCAGCTAAGATTATAGAACCAGAAATAGGAGCTTCAACATGAGCCTTAGGTAATCATAAATGAACAAAATACATCGGTATTTTAACTAAAAAGGCTAATACCAAACTTAAGTATAAGGAAATCAAATGATAATCATAAAATTTTATTATATACATCATTATATAATTCATTTCTTGATAAATATAAAAAATCCCTATTAATAAAGGCAAAGAAGCAAATAAAGTGTAAAATAATAAGTATATCCCCGCTTGAATGCGCTCAGGTTGATACCCTCACCCAATAATCAACATTAAAGTAGGAATTAAACTTCTTTCAAAAAATAAATAAAATATAAATAAATTTATTACACTAAAAGTTAAATATAGTATTACTATCAAAAAAATAATATTTAATATAAAGTAACCATTATAAAATTTTTCCTTGTTTAACTTCTCACTTGCTATAATTATTAAAAAAGTAATTCAAATTCTTAATAAAATTAACCCATAAGAAATTATATCACATCCTAATATATATCTTAAATTAAAAAAATTTATAATACTAATACTTCTATTTATAAAAAGGTATATTATAATTATAAAAATAGACTGAATCAACCAAAACATATTTTTTTTTAAACATAAAGGTATTATAAAAATCATTATAAATAAAAACTTTATCATTTAAATTAAATTAAATCTCTGAAAATAATCATTACCATGAGTTCGAATTATCGAAACTAAGATAGCCAAACCTAAAGCACCTTCACAAACAGAAAATACTAAAAATACTATCAGCATAAACATATTATAATTAATTTCCATTAAATATAATATTAACAAAAAAAAAATTCTTAAAACAATAAACTCTAAACTTATTAAAACAATTAATAGATGTTTATGCTTCGAAACAAAAATTATATTTCCAATTAAAAATATAACTAAAATTAGTAATCTCATGGTCATTTGTTTTTATAGTTTAAAAAAAACTTTGGTCTTGTAAACCAATAATAAGACCCGTCTTTAAAAACTTCAAAGAAAAAGATGTTCTTTATCAATAATCTCCAAAATTATTATTTTAATTAAACTATTCTTTGAAATTATAAAAATATTTTTATCAAGCTTAATTTTTTTTTTATGTTTATTTATATTTTTCACTAACCACCCATTAGCGATAGGTTTAATAATTTTAATACAAACTTTATTAATATGCACCTTATCTGGGATATTAATTAATACATACTGATTCTCATATATCTTATTTTTAATTTTTTTAGGGGGACTCCTCGTATTATTTATTTATGTCTCAAGAATCGCCTCTAATGAGCTATTCAAAATTAGTTTAGTGAATAAAATTTTGGTTTTAACTAGAATTTTTTATTCTTTTATTATTACATTTTACTTAAAAAATAATCTTTACTGAATAAACTTTTATTTTAATGAAGAAATAATTAATTTTCTTAATAGAATTTTCTTTTTTAATAATGAATATAACTTCAACTTATCCAAATTATACAATGAACAAACCCATTTATTAATAATTTTATTAATTATTTATTTATTTATTACTCTAATTGCAGTAGTTAAAATTACAAACATTTCTTTTGGTCCTCTTCGATCCATATTATAACTAATGATAAGTCTTTTCAACCCCATTCGTAAAACACACCCTGTCATTAAAATTATCAACGGATCTTTAATTGACTTACCTTCCCCCTCTAATATTTCTTCTTGATGAAATTTTGGCTCTTTACTAGCTATCTGCCTTATAACTCAAATCTTAACAGGATTATTTTTAACTATGTATTACTCAGCTAATACTGAATTAGCTTTCTTTAGAGTAAACTACATTTGCCGAAATGTTAATTATGGTTGATTAATCCGAACCCTTCATGCTAACGGAGCATCATTTTTTTTTATCTGTATTTACCTTCATATTGGACGAGGAATTTATTATGAATCATTCAATTTAAAATTAACCTGATTAATTGGAGTAATTATCTTATTTTTACTAATAGCTACAGCTTTCATAGGATATGTACTCCCCTGAGGACAAATATCTTTTTGAGGAGCAACAGTTATTACAAATTTACTCTCTGCGATCCCCTATTTAGGTACTATACTAGTCAACTGAATTTGAGGGGGGTTCGCAGTTGATAATGCTACTTTAACTCGATTTTATACTTTCCATTTTTTATTTCCTTTTATTATTTTAATATTAACTATAATTCACTTACTTTTTCTTCACCAAACAGGATCTAATAACCCTCTAGGTATTAATAGTAATATTGATAAAATTCCCTTCCATCCATTTTTTACATTCAAGGATTTAATCGGATTTATTATTTTAATTTTTATTTTATGTTTATTAACACTAATTGACCCCTATTTATTAGGAGACCCCGATAATTTTATCCCAGCAAACCCTTTAGTGACCCCAATTCATATTCAACCTGAATGATACTTTTTATTCGCTTATGCTATTCTTCGGTCAATCCCAAATAAGTTGGGAGGAGTAATTGCTTTAGTAATATCAATTTTAATTTTAGCTATTTTACCATTTACATCCAATAAAAAAATCCAAGGTATCCAATTCTACCCCCTTAATCAAATCTTATTTTGATCTTTAATTACAACTATTATTTTATTAACTTGAATCGGAGCACGGCCAGTTGAAATGCCTTATATTTTGACAGGACAAATCTTAACTTTAATTTATTTTTCTTATTTTATTATTAATCCAATCTTAAACAAATTCTGAGATAAATTAATTTTTAATTAATTAATGAGCTTGTTAAAGCATTTGTTTTGAAAACTTAAGAAAGAATAATATATTCTATTAATTTATACTAAATTTATTTTATAAATTAAAATTATCTTTAGACCTAAAAAAAAAATTAAATAATTTAAAGAAATTGGTAAATAACTTTTTCAACACAAAGATATTAACTTATCATAACGATAACGAGGTAAGGTCCCCCGCACTCAAATAAAAAAAAAAGAAAAAAATACCAACTTTAAATAAAAAATAATACTTAAATCATACCCCCCTATATAAATAATAACAAACAATATTCTTATAAATAAAATTCTGGAATACTCTGCCAAAAAAATTAAAGCAAACCCCCCTCTTCTATACTCAACATTAAACCCAGAAACTAATTCTCTTTCCCCTTCAGCAAAATCAAAAGGAGTTCGATTAGTCTCAGCTAATATTGATGAAAAAAAACATAATGATAAAGGAATTATTAAAAAAAATAACCAAATTGATATTTGATAATCCCTAAAAATTATTAAATTAAATCCTATAATTAAAATAATACTAGATATTAAAATTAAAGCTAAACTTACTTCATAAGAAATTGTTTGAGCTACCGCTCGCAATCCTCCTAATAAAGAATAATTACTATTTGATGACCAGCCAGCAATTAATAAAATATACACTCCAATTCTTGTACAGCATAAAAAAAAAATAACCCCTAAATTAAATGTAATTATATTAAATACATAAGGAATAACAGCCCAAATAATCAATGATAATATAAATCCAATAATAGGAGAAAAATAATATGAATAATAATTTGAATAATTTAAAAAAATTTGTTCTTTAGAAAATAATTTAATAGCATCTCTAAAAGGTTGTAAAATACCTAAAAATCCTAACTTATTAGGACCTTTTCGAATTTGAATATAACCTAAAACTTTCCGTTCCAGTAATGTCAAAAAAGCCACCCCAATTAAAATTCCTAATATTAAAATCAATACCCCAACTAAAAGATTCAACATATCTATACTTAGCACTACTACCTATATAAATAAATTATTATACATTAATGAACTCTAAAATCATCACACTTTTCTGCCAAAATAGTTTAATTAATAGATTAATAAAATTCTCATTAATTAAATTATTTAAAATATTTGATCCTTTCGTACTAAAATATTTTAGCTTTATAAAGATAGAAACCAACCTGGCTCACACCGGTTTGAACTCAGATCATGTAAGATTTTAATGATCGAACAGATCAAAATTTTAAACTTTTGCATTTAAATTTTATCTTAATCCAACATCGAGGTCGCAAACTTTCTTTTTTATTTGTACTAAAAGAAAAAATTACGCTGTTATCCCTAAGGTAATTTTTTCTTTTAATCAATACTATTGGATCCCTCAATCACTTATTTATGTTTTATTTTAAAAAAAGTTAAATTAATTTTTCTACCACCCCAATAAAATAAATAAAAATATTTTAATTTTTATTTTAGATATTTAATTATTATAATTTTATCTATAAAACTCTATAGGGTCTTCTCGTCTTTTATATATATTTTAGCTTTTTAACTAAAAAATTAATTTCTAAAAATAATTAAGAGACAGTTTACATCTCATCAAATCCTTCATACAAGTCTTCAATTAAAAGACTAATGATTATGCTACCTTTGTACAGTCAATATACTGCAGCCCTTTAATTTAACATCAGTGGGCAGATTAGATTTTAGATTATCTCCAAAAACCATGTTTTTGATAAACAAGTGAATATAAATTTTGCCGAATTCCTTTCCATTAACTTAAATTTAAATTAATTTCTTTTACCTCATTATAATATACTAATTTTATTATTATTCCTAATTTTACCCCATTAAAAAATATCTTTTTATAAAAATTTAAATTTTAATTTAAATTTTTTCCCCCAAAAAATTATTTATAATAAACTATAATTTAAAAACAATATAAATTCTAAAAATTTTTTTTTTAATAATTTTATTATTATAAATTTTTAAATTAAAGCTTATCCCCCAATTTACTTAATTTTAAAATTTTATAATTAATTATTAAATTACTAAATTTTTTAAATTTTAAATTAAATTTTTTTCTAAAAAAACTAGATATATTTGAAAACGATTAACATTTCATTTCTAATTAATAATTTAAAATAATTATACTACATTAACTTTTATAATTAATTAGCCCTTTCAAATTCGAGATTTTTTAACTAAAAAAATATTTTTAAATAAATCCTGATACACAAGGTACAATAAATTAAATTTACTTATTTATTAATTCATTTTAAATTTATTTCAAACTTCATTTATAATACTATTCCACTATAAAAATTTATATTTTTTCTAAAAAAATACTTTAATACCCCCATATTAAAACTTTTTTTACTATATATTCCTAAATTTTATTAATTTCCCCCCTCAAATTAATTAAATTTTTTAATTTCTTTCCAATGTAAATGAAATGCTTTGCAAGCTCTAATTTGTTCATTCTAGGGGCACTTTCCAGTACCCCTACTTTGTTACGACTTATTTCAACTTTAAAATGAAAGTGACGGGCAATATGTACATATTTTAATTATTAATCATTTTAATAAACTAATTAAAATTACATTTAAATCCACCTTCAAAAAATTTTACAAAAATTTTTTCCATATAAATAATTTTATTGTAATCCATTTTAAACTTAATTATAATCTGCATCTTGATCTGAATTAATTTAAATTTTAAATTTTAAAATATTATTTTTATTTAAAAATATTTTTTTAACAATGATATACAAAATAATTAACTAAGTAAATTTATTCGTGGATTATCAATTAATAAACAGATTCCTCTAAATAAACTAAAATACCGCCATTTTATTTAAGTTTCAATACAAATATTTATTTACTATTTTAGTATTATGTATTAAAATTTTAATAATAGGGTATCTAATCCTAGTTTTTTACAAAATTTATTAATTCATAAATATTATATAAATTTTAATAAAATTAAAATTTCACTTAATAAATTTATTTTTAATTTAAATTATCACTAATATTTATTATAAACTAAAAATATTTAATTTAACTTTTGTTTAACCGCAACTGCTGGCACAAAATTAGTTATTAATTTTTATATTACTAAATCTTAATTACTTAAATTTTTAATTTAAATTACTACAACCTTAATTTAATTATTTTTAAAATAATTAAGATCCTCTACTAAAATTTATATGTAAAATAAATTCAAAATAAATAAAATAAAACATAAAAATTTATCTATCTATAAATAGAACTATATAGATTTTTTTTTTTTTTTTTTTTATTTTAAATTTTTAATTTAATTATTATACATGTATATATAAAATTTAATATAATTTATTAAATTTTTAATATTTCTTTCTTTTTTTTTTTCATAATAATATATTAAAAATTAAATTCAATATAACCGATTTATAATCATTGAAATAAATAATAAATTATAAATATATTAATACATTAAGCATAAATTAATATATTATTTATTTATAATTATATAATATATATATATTAATTATAAATTATAATAATATATTAAATTATTTATATAAGAAATTATACATATATATATATATATAAATAAGCAAGGACACGCAGCTACTACAAACATCATGTTTAATTTAATTTACAATTAAAAGTCAATTTAATAATTTTCTAAACCATAATTAATATTTTTTTATAGTGATATTAAA